AAAATGTTAATAAATTTCAAAATCCATTTCGTCGTCCAGTAGCGACAACTGTTTTTTTGATTGGTACCGGGGTTGCCCTTTGGTTGGGTATTGGTGCAACATTACCTATTGATAAATCCCTAACTTTAGGTCTTTTTTAAAAAAAAAATTGTGATGAACTAACACGACGCGTGTATCTAGGGAATAGTCGCTTCAAAGCGAATTAGCCCTAGATACGTCTAGTCAATTTAATCCTGAATCGATCTAGAATATATGAAATATATGAATTCTACTAATGATTCAAAAGTTATTTTCATTGAAAAAAAAACACAAAATAAACAAAATGGATTAAAAATTTTCGAGAAAAAAATGCCCTTTTTCTAGACTGACTAATATCTGTTTTACATCTTCTAGGCGCAAATTCTCTATTTTCATAAGATCTTCGTGCCTGTTATTCAAAAGGTCTAATAATGTATATATATTTGACCTTTTAAGTAAATTATAGATCTTGGGTGGCAATTCTAATTGGTCAATAAAAATCGACTTAAATGCTATTTCTTTTTTCTTTTTTATGACTTTAACTAATTTATCATGAAAAGTAAAAGGGGATAAAGGAACCATGGGTTGATTGCTTTCTAAATGTGAGTTTTCTCCTTCCATATGTAAAAAAGGTATAAATAACTCAATTAAATTCCGCGAGGCTTCATGAAGTGCTTCTTTCGGAGTTAAACTTCCATTTGTCCATATTTCGAGAAAAAGTATCTCCTGTTTTTGATTTCCATTCCCATAAGAATGAATACTATGATTTGCATTTCGAACAGGCATGAATATAGCATCTATAGGATAACTTCCATCTTGAGAGTTATGTGGCGTTTTGATAAGATATCCACGATTTCTTTCGATTTCTAATCCAATACACAAATTGATCGATTCCGTCAGACTAGCTATATGTTGTGTATTATCAATGATTTCTACATAAGGTGGTAAGGCAATATCTTTAGCCGTTACATATCCAGGACCTCTAACACAAATAGATGCGTCACAAGTTCCATATAAATTACTTTTTAATACAATTTCTTTTAAATTCATTAAAATTTCATGTACTGATTCTTGAATACCCACTACGGTAGAATATTCATGTGACACTTTATTAGATTTTACACGTGTGATACATGTTCCTTCTATTTCTCCAAGCAAAGTTCTTCGCAGCGCAATTCCTATTGTGTCGGCTTGACCTTTCATAAGTGGAGACAGAACAAAGCGGCCATAATAAAGACGTTTACTGTCTTTTCTTGATTCAACACACTTCCACTGGCGTGTCCGAGTAGATACTGCTATTTTCTCTCGAACCATAGTAATATTATTTGATCATTGAATCGTTTATTTCTCTTGTTTCTCTTGACAGTCCTTTAACGTAAATTTCTATATTCGTCTTTTTTTGGGGGGTCTACATCCATTATGTGGCATAGGGGTTACATCCCGTATAAAAGTTAATAATATACCACTTCTCCGAATAGCTCGGAGTGCTGCGTCTCTTCCGAGACCAGGACCCTTTATCATGACTTCTGCTCGTTGCATACCTTGATCGACTACTGTACGAATAGCATTTCCTGCCGCGGTTTGAGCAGCAAAAGGTGTCCCTCTTTTCGTCCCCTTGAATCCACAAGTACCGGCAGAGGACCAAGAAACCACCCGCCCCCGTACATCTGTAATAGTGATAATGGTATTATTGAAACTGGCTTGAACATGAATAACTCCTTTTGGTATTCTACGTGCACTCCTACGCGACCCCATACGTCCATTTCTACGTGAACCGATTCGTGGTATAGCTTTTGCCATATTTTATCATTTCATAAATATCAGTCAGAGATTTATGGATATATCCATTTCATGTTACAAAAAATTCCTTATTTATTATCAGTTTCTTTAGCGAGTCTGATTATCCCTGTCTTTGTTTATGTTTCGGATTGGAACAAATTACGATAAGTCGTCCCCTCCTACGGATTAATCGACACTTTTCACAAATTTTACGGACAGAAGCTCTTATTTTCATACTTGTCATTCCTTATCTTAAATTTGAATCAACTTCAGAATCTACTTCTTTAAAGACAATAAGTTTCTTGATAATTTTTCATATTGATTCCCTTATCCCACGAAAGGGGCGTTCAAACCATATAATTTTTCGAATCCTTGTTGCGGTGCGGAGTCAAAAAATTATACGCCCTCAGGTTGAATCATAACGACTTACTTCAACTTTGACTCTATTTAGTTTTTTTACAATTTCAAAGAATCAATCTCGGATACATTTTGTGTATGAGAAAGATTACCATATAGAACACAAAATTTCTCCGCCGATTCCTTCTAGTCTAGCCTCTCGGTCGGTCATTATACCTCGAGAAGTGGACAGAATTACAATTCCCATCCCGCCTAAAATTCTAGGAATTTGTTGATAGTTAGAATAGATTCGTAGACCCGGTCGACTGATTCGGTTTAAATTGAAAAGGTTTCTATAGGGCTTTTTTCGAGTCCTTCGGTGTCTCAGTGTTAAAACCAAAAAATTTTTATGCTTTTCGCGCTGTTTTCTCATATTTTCGATAAAACCTTCTCGTAAAAGTATTTTTACAACATTTTCGGTACTATTAGTCGATGTTATTCGAACCACTCTTTTTTGATCCATATAAGCATTTCGTATAGAGGTTAATATCTCAGCAATAGTGTCTCTACCCATTATGCCTAAAATTTTTATTAACTCATTATTTGATATAATCAACATGTTTTTTTGTTTATGAATAATTTAAGGTATATGCGCGAGATACAATCTATCTCTTAATCTATTTTCTTTTTCAAATAACCTATTCTAAAAATAATTTTAGAATACCTCGGGAGCTAAGGAAACTATTTTAGTAAAATTGAGTTTTCTTAATTCACGGGCGATCGCACCAAAAATTCGAGTTCCTCTTGGATTTCCTTCTTGATCAATAACAACTGCAGCATTGTCATCATATTGTATTATTATACCGTTGTCTCGTTTCAGTTCTTTACAAGTACGTACAATTACAGCTCTGACAACTTCTGATCTTTCTAGGGGCATATTTGGTACTGCGTCTTTGATCACAGCAACAATAATGTCACCAATATGAGCATATTGACGATTGCTAGCGCCTATGATTCGAATACACATCAATTCTCGGGCCCCGCTGTTATCGGCTACATTTAAATGGGTCTGAGGTTGAATCATACGATTTAAAAATTTTATCTTTCAATGCAAAGGACAAAGAAAAAAAAGAAATATTTTTTTGTCTAAAATTTTTAAATTTTTCATAATGAAGAACCGTTTTTGTTAGTTGTTCTTTTTATACTTTTATCCCGAAATAATGAATTGAGTTCGTATAGGCATTTTGGACGCTGCTATTGAAATCGCTCGTCTAGCTATATTTTCCGTTACTCCATTCATTTCATAAAGTATTCGACCTGGTTTAACAACAGCTACCCAATATTCGGGCGATCCTTTACCCGAACCCATACGTGTTTCTGCGGGTCTTATTGTAACTGGTTTGTCTGGAAATATTCGTACCCATATTTTTCCACCACGACGTACATTTCGTGTCATTGCTCGTCGACCTGCTTCTATTTGTCTGGATGTGATCCAAGCAGGTTCAAGCGCTTGAAGAGCATATTTACCGAAACAAATACGATTCCCCCGATAAGAAATTCCCTTCGTTCTTCCTCGATGTTGTTTACGGAATCTGGTTCTTTTGGGGTTATAGTTGATGTTTGTTTTTGAATTCCATCCCTACTACAGAACCAGACGTGAGAATTTCTTCTCATCTGGCTCCTCGCGAATAAAAGGATTCAAAAAAATCCAATTTTCACGGGCGAATATTTACTCTTTTGTTTAATTTTTAGACTTTTTGTACACCTTCGAAGAATAGATCAATTCATCTGGGCTTTGTTCCGCCATCCCGACCAGTGAATCAGTAAGATTTCCTTTTCCATAGAATCTTTTGCATTCACAGCTTCCATCGTTCCCATCGCTTCTTACTTAATGCTTAGGTCTGAATTTGACAATGGAGCTCGTCATGAAAGTTGTTCTTGAGTCAATTTTCTAAGTCTTTATTGGCTCGAAGCTCTTGATTTTTTTGTTTTGCTCTAGGAAAAATAAGAGTCATTTACTTAAGATGAATCTTGATTCATGCTATATTACACTGCCCTTTATAATTTATAAGATGACTTATCGACCTTACATTACTGGAATTCTATATCATTTTTTTCTCTCATTCTCTCATCCTTCCGTTTATCTACATTTTTCTTCTATCTTTTTTTTACAAAGCTTTTTTTCAGAAACAAAAAAGATTTCAGTCGCTACAAAGGTATGATCATTATATTACATTTTGGCTGATTTTTTAAATTGAGATAATGCGAAGTGATGAGGTGGTTAGTATTTATCTACTTATTTATTCATACCGGGGAGCTGGGATAATCGTGTTTAATCCTAACCCCCTAAAAAACCAACGAGTCACACACTAAGCATAGCAATTTTATCAAAAGGTCAGTCGAATTTTTATTTAACCCTATAGAATTAAAAGAATTAATTGATGGTTTTGAAAAAAATAAAAAGAATGGAGGGGTTTCATTTTAAAAAGTAAGATTTTAGTATTCCTTGTCGATAAATATCCAAATTTTTATCCCCAACACACCATAGATAGTTCGAGCACTATAGGAACAATAATCAATTTTAGCTACAATGGTTTGTAGGGGAACTCTGCCTTCTCGGATCCATTCAACGCGTGCAATCTCTTTTCCATCAATCCGACCTGAAATTTGAATTTGAATGCCTTTTGTATCTGCTTGTTCGGTTAATTCAATAGCTTTTTTCATTGCTTTTCGAAATGAAACCCTATTTTTTAATTGTTCGGCTAGAAATTCTGCAAGAATAGTGGGGTTTCCATAAGGTTTTGAAATTTTTTTGATAACAATGTTAAGTTTACGATTCATACAATTTAATTCTTTTTCTAGGGTTG